ATTGAGGAACCCGCGAATATCGGCAAAACAACAAGTATTGTTAACCAAGGAAAATAACTCGTGATAAAGACAAGATATGTTTTGACCAGAAAAACCCGTGCTCGAAATAATAAATTTTATCGAGTACGGGCTTTTGTCGGTAAAGAGGAATCAAATGATTCAAGTGGAGTTTTTTGTAACGTATCAATAAGATAGACCCATGCTGCGAGTTGTTTCATGCCATAAATAAACACGGACACTCAAAAAATCTGTTGGGCAGGCGGATTCACATCTCTTACAACCTACACAGTCCTCGGTTCTTGGTGCGGAAGCAATTTGCTTAGCTTTACATCCGTCCCAAGGTATCATTTCCAATACATCTGTGGGGCAGGCTCGTACACATTGAGTACACCCTATACATGTATCATAAATTTTTACTGAATGTGACATTGGATCTATAAATTCCAGTTTTGAGCATAAAAAATTTTCGATCTGGTAAAATAAAATTAGTAGTAAATGAATCATACATTTACATTTATATTGTAGGCACCAGACGAAGCAGTGGTTTATCAAAATTTTAAGAATCAATATATTTCTAAATCTGTTCATGAGAAAAGTCCAAGAGACTTTGATTTCTCTTTCAACAACCATGATCATGCGAGTTGCACATGTGAATTCAAATTGACCAACAAATTGGTCAATATTTCAATATTAATTCAAAGTATTTATTCAATATGAATATATTTATTATTCAATAGTAAATTAATTAAATATTTAATATAATAGAATATCTAATAGATTAATATTCTATGTGATATTATATATCTTATGATCATAACTAATTATTCAACAAATTCGATTGATTGATACGAGTTGATTTTCTGTTACGATGGATTGATGAAACAATAGCTAGCCCAATAGCTGCTTCAGCAGCCGCAACAGCTATAACAAAGATTGAGAAAATGTCGCCTTTTAATTGGCGACTATCAAATATATCAGAAAATGTTACGAGATTGATATTAACCGAATTGAGTATAAGTTCAAGACACATAAGTGCTCTAACCATCTTTCGACTTGTGATCAATCCATAGATACCGATAGAGAATAAATAGACACTCAAAAAAAGTACATGCTCGAACATCATTGACTAACTCCTTATCAATCTCGATTCATTTCAATATGAACAACAATTCAACCGACTCGATTGATTAGAATAGAACGATTACAGAATAAAAGAAGGTATTGGCAATAGATAGGTTTAATTAAAAACCTTATAAAAACCTTAAACCTTTCCATTTATTTTATTTATTTAGAATTTCTAAATCTTAGAATTTCTAAATCTTAGAATTTAATTCTAAGTATTTATTATTGACGAGCCATAGTAATTGCACCTATCAAGGAAACTAAAAGAATTATGGAAATGAGTTCAAACGGAAGATAAAAATCTGTTGATAAATGAATCCCAATTTGTTGAATGTTACTTATTAGGTCCTGTTCTATAATCTGGCTTGATCTTGTAGTCCAAAAAATTCCGTACCATGACGTATCTGGGATAATAGTAATTAGTGAAAAAAGAATACTTGTACAAACCAGTGAAGTGACTCCATCTCCAATGGTCCAAAAATAGGAATCATTGGAATATTCTGAACCATTCATGAACATTACAGCAAATATGATTAAGACATTTATGGCTCCAACATAAATAAGGAGCTGTGCGGCAGCTACAAAATAGGAATTCGATAGAATATAGAATAAGGATATACAAAGAAGAACCAATCCCAACGAAAAGGCAGAAAAAATGGGATTGGTAAGTAATACTACTCCCAGACCTCCTAATACAAGAACTGATCCAAAAAATACTACAAGAATATCATGTATTGGTCCAGGTAAATCCATTATTAAAATGATAAATTAATAAATAAGTCGAAATATTTCATGACCTTACTGAATGGTCCAGGAAAGGAAAAGGGGTAACCCCGTTTTTTCTTGTATATGATACATTCCTAATTGAATTAAAACTTTTTTATTTATATGTATTAATGTAGATATAGATAAAATTCTCGAGAAAAGAGTAATGGGGATTGTATATTTCGAAATCATCACGAAAAATATATTCTCAGTTTAAATCAAAGAATAATTCTCAACAATCAATAATTATTAGTTATTATTTGTAGTTACTGACCAAACAAAATAAAAAAGCTTGGGTCTTTTATATCAAAAGAAAATCTTAGTAATTGGTAATCGTTCTTGAATCAAAGGGGTTATCTTTGTCTATTTTGATTTGAGTCGAATTCATAACTGTTTGAATTGTGTAATCTCCAATTATTGACATTGGTAACCGACCCAAAGCAATTTGATTATAATTCAATTCGTGACGATCAGAAGTAGAAAGTTCATATTCTTCAGTCATTGATAAACAGTTTGTTGGACAATACTCGACACAATTACCACAAAATATACAGACCCCAAAATCAATACTATAATTAAGCAATTGTTTTTTTTTAATATCTCTTTCAAATCTCCAATCAACAACGGGTAGATCTATCGGGCATACACGAACACATACTTCACAAGCAATACATTTATCAAATTCAAAGTGGATTCGACCACGGAAACGCTCTGATGTGATCGATTTTTCATAAGGATATTGAATAGTTATAGGTAAACGATTTGTGTGAGATAAGGTAATTACGAAACTTTGACCAATATACCTTGCAGCTCGTATTGTTTGTTGACTATAATTCATGAACCCAGTCACCATAGAGAACATATTGTAAATATCCAGGAAAAAATTGATGTTTCTTTCTCTTGTTTGAAAGAGGTTATGAATCTGGAATATCGTTATCGTATTTTCTTATTTATAGTGAAACAAGTTGGGAAGAAGTTGTCAATAATAGATTACCTAAAGAAATAGGTAAAAGAAATTTCCATCCAAGATTTAATAGTTGGTCCATTCTTATCCTAGGCAAAGTCCATCTTGTTGTGATAGGAATGAACAGAAACAAATAAGCTTTAGCTAATGTAATAAAGATACCAATTGTCATTCCAAAAACTCCGGCCATTTTATTTATTCCGAAAAGTTCAGGAATGGATATGTACGGAATAGAAAAATTCCACCCACCTAAGTAAAGAACTGTTACAAATAATGAAGAAAGTAATAGATTTAGGTAAGAAGCAATATAAAATAAACCAAATTTGATACCTGAATATTCGGTTTGATAACCTGCTACTAATTCCTCCTCTGCTTCCGGTAAATCAAATGGCAATCTCTCACATTCGGCTAGAGAAGAAATTAGAAAAACAATAAACCCTATAGGTTGACGCCACAGATTCCACCCCCAAAAACCATATTTTGACTGTGCTTCAACTATATCAACTGTACTTGAACTATTAGATAATCATAGTCGATAATAACATCACTGTTCCCATCGCTATTACAAAACCGTACATGAAACTTCAGCTTCATACGGCTCCTCTATGGCCACAAATAAATGTAAGGACTGGTTCGGTATTTTGCCCTCTTTGGAGGATAGATCGAATAAAGATACATCGGAGAGTCCCAAATTAGACCAATGGAATTCTGTCCGCTAGAATAAGAAAAAAAGTGCTTTCGAATTGATCTCATCCTTATAATGATAATTTTTCTTTGTTCGGTAATAACTTAATCTTTCAATAAAATATTCGTTATCAATATATATATATAGGCATTAGTTCATGAATCATGATAAGAATTCCGTATGTATGAATATGGATATAGGAAAGAAAGAATAAATAAAGATCTTTTTTTATTTAAAAAAAAAATTTTATTCATTCATTCGATTATTGCATTCCATTTCTTTTGTTCCTGTTCTTCTGTCTCAGAAGAAGGTATTTAGAAAAAAAAATAAAGGATTAATTCGTTCTTGATAGTCATTTCTTTAATCAGTGAATAGGAGCATACTCGAGATCGGAATCGTAGGGAGGTACTTCTTGATCATTTCTACCAACTTAAAGCCCTTATTATGATTCGTTTTATGCAGAAATATCTCTTTTTTTGATACCTTACATTATCCCCATTACTAATCCTTTGTGTACCTTGGTGTTCCTAACTGTCCACCGATTTTTGATTGATCCCCGGTATGTTAATACATACAAGGCAGTAGTGGAAACTCCATACAGTTGATCTTTTGCACCCGCTTCAAGATATGATGACTAATCAAAGAATCTCAATCTTGGGGTAAACAGTTTACGCTGCTTATGTTTACTTTAACTTCATTCTTGTACATAGGGAATGAGATTTTCTCTTCTTACTGCAAATTTATAAGCTGTTTTGTTTCACTCATATAACTATCTGGTTTAACTCATCGATGAATAAAAAAAATATCTATTCAATACATTCAACCTCTTTTCTTTATTTATTTCTAGGAAAGAGGTAAAAGTTCATGTTCCAACGAATCACACGTAGAGATATTGATAACACACATAGAGTTAATGGTATTTCATAACTAATAGATTGAGCAGCAGCTCGTAGACCACCTGAAAAAGAATATTTATTATTCGATCCATATCCTGACATAAGAAGCCCAATAGGGGCAATACTTGAAATGGTGATCCATAAAAAAACACCTATACTGAGATCACCTAAAACAAGGCGGTATCCAAAAGGAATTACTAAATAACTTAGTAGAATTGATATGACCGCTATAGACGGTCCGACACTAAACAAACGAATATCTCCTCTAGATGGGAGTAGGTCCTCCTTAAAAAGTAATTTAGTCCCATCTGCTAGAGCTTGAAGAATTCCCAACGGACCAGCATATTCAGGCCCAATACGTTGTTGTATCGTTGCAGATATTTCTCTTTCTAACCACACAATTACTAGTACCCCTATTATGATTCCAAATATAAGGGTAAAAATAGATACAAACATCCATATGAGTCCATAGATTTCTTTTATGGATTCCAATGTAGAAAAAGAATTGATAGCTTGTACTTCTGTCGTATCAATTATCATTTCAACGATCAACTTCTCCCATAATGATATCTATACTACCTAGTATCGTCATGATATCAGCCAATTTCATTCTTTTAACTAGCTGAGGAAGAATTTGCAAATTGATGAAACCGGGTGGACGAATTTTCCATCTCCAGGGGAAAATGCTATTATCCCCTATCAAATAAATTCCTAATTCTCCTTTTGGGGCTTCTACTCTGACATAAAGTTCTTGTTTCGACAATTCAAAATTGGGTGAAGGTTTTTTACTAATAAATCTATATTCAAAATCATTCCATTCGGAATTTTTTGCTCTATCAAAGCGTCGGACTTCTAAATTCTCATAGGGCCCTCCAGGAATTCCTTCTAGAGCCTGTTGAATAATTTTTATAGATTCCCCCATTTCACCTATTCGTACTAAATAACGAGCTAATGAATCTCCTTCTTTTTGCCATTGGACTTCCCAATCGAATTCATTGTAACACTCATAATGATCAACCTTACGAAGATCCCATTGGATTCCAGAAGCTCGTAACATTGGTCCTGATAAACCCCAATTTATTGCTTCCTCTCCACCAATAATGCCCACTCTTTCAACTCGTTCCAAAAAAATGGGATTCCGTGTAATAAGTTTTTGATATTCAACAACTTCTGTTAAAGAATAATCGCAGAAATCCAAACATTTATCTATCCAGCCATGAGGTAGATCAGCAGCTACTCCTCCGATGCGGAAATAATTATGCATCATTCGCATACCTGTGGCGGCTTCGAATAAATCATATAACAATTCTCTCTCTCTGAAAATATAGAAAAAAGGAGTCTGTGCACCGATATCTGCCATAAAAGGTCCAAGCCATAACAAATGAGAAGCTATACGGCTCAGCTCCAGCATAATTACTCTGATATAACTGGCTCTCTGAGGTACTTGAACATTTTCCAATTGTTCTGGTGCATTTACCGTTATTGCCTCTGTGAACATAGTAGCTAAATAATCCCAACGTGTTACATAAGGAAGATATTGTATAATTGTTCGGTTTTCTGCTATTTTTTCCATCCCTCTGTGTAAATATCCCAATATGGGTTCACAATCAATAACATCTTCACCATCGAGAGTAACGATCAGTCGAAGAACACCATGCATTGATGGGTGGTGAGGACCCATATTGACTATCATGAGATCTTTTCTTGTAGCCGGTATAGTCATATTTTTTCTTCCTTAATTCATTATTCCACGAATTCCTCAAAACGAGGTTCATCAAAATGAAAAATCTAATAAAATAACTATTAAAAAAAAAATTCAAACGATTAAATTAACGAGTTTTTGGCTCCCGAATATCCAACTGATCCATTAATTTCTTATAACGGACTCTATTTTTCTTTGACAAATAAGCCAGGAGCCGTTGACGTTTTCCCAGAATTATTCGTAGACCTCTTTGGGATAAAAAATCTCTTTTGTGCAATTCCAAATGTGAAGTAAGTCTACGTATCTTACTGGTGAAACTTAATACTTGAAATTCAACAGAACCCTTGTTTTCTTCTTTTTCTTCTTGTGAAATAACCGAGATGAATGAATTTTTGATCATAAAAAAATTTTTCTATCTTTTTTTCTTTCCCATGTATTTATTTTACTTTACCAAATCGATCAGGAAAAATAAAAATAATAATCTTTATGCCAGTTATTTTAATCTAGTACACACAAAAATTTGAATTTTTTCCTATTTTCTCTTTCTTTTCTTTTCAATTTGGATAGAAAAGAAAGAGAAAATACCTTTCTACATTCATGGAAGAGAATGATTTCTTTGTACCTAAAAGGATTCTGCCGATTTCGTCCTAGATCCAATTGAGTTGATACGCCATTAGATCCGTGTCATGTACCAGAATGTAATACAGCGTATATGTATATCTTTCAGCTTTCATCTACCGAAAAATATCACAGATATATATGAAATATACTATTAACAAATTCTGAATCGTGGATACATATATATCCTTGACATACTGAAACGATTGCCATTATTGGTATTAAACCAATAGCGATTCATACAAGCTAAATCTTCTAATCGGTAATTGGGCCAAAGAAAGAATTTGCATTTAATGAATTTATTTGTATCTGTATTAGTATTAAAATGCTTGTCCTCATTCAAAAATTTTCCATAGTTTCTTATGTTGTTTTCATTGCAAAATACTGGATTTCTATCCACAAAATTCCAATTACGAGAATTAAAACAAATTAGAATTCTCAATTCTCTACGACGTCTAGGAGATAGAATATTTTCAGGAACAAAGAAATCATAATTACTTTTGTCTCCATCCACAAGCATATTGCCGTGTCTTGCAACGGGTTTATCAAAATTCTTCTTATCAACATATCTTTTTTTTATGCATTTTCTGTTAGTTTGGTGCTTCATTTTATCGATCAATGAAATACCTAGGGTTTGATATATAATAAATTTTCCATCCCTTTTTATAGATAAACGAATCGGTTCGATAATCAATACTCCCTTTTTTATCAATTCTGTAAGAGCTAGATCTTTCTGAATTAGCATTACATCCAGATGCATTTCTCCTCTTTGAATCGAGGATATAGCAATTTTCCTTGGATTTATCAGTCTAAGTAGGAGACAATATACCTTGATATTATTGATCATTCTTTGATTCAAGGAGTCATCCCATCTTAATTGAAAAAGGAAAAATTTTTTCAGGAAGAAATCTAGTTCTGCTTCCTTCTTTTTCTTGGATTGTTTTTTCTTTTTACCCTTTTTAATGTCTGATCCCGCGTAATTGTCTTCAACATTTTTTTTTTTGTTTTGTTTTTGTATATCTGATCCAAGATTTTCTTGTCCCTGTTGTTCGTTTTTTTCTTGGTTGGAATTTTCTAATTTAAGATATTCTTTTTGATTAGATGATATCTGAAGATTTTTTTTTTTATTTTGATTTATGTTGATGCTTTTATTTTGACTAATATTTTCATAGAAATAAAAATTAAAAAGAAGTAATTTGATTGGTATGATCCATGGTTTAATCTTATATGCATCAAAAAGTGGCACAAATTCTGGGAAGAACCGGGGTTCTAGATTTGATATGGTACGATAAACCTTTTCTTGATTCATTCCCATCCAATCAAAAAAGTGTTTTTTTTGATGGGATGGTTTAATTCCTTGATGAATTGTAAGAGAAAAAATATCTTTTTTTTTCAATTTTTTGAGAATTTTGTTTTCAGTCTTAGTATTTTTCTCAATTTTGGTGCTGATATGCGTATTGGTCCAGGTTTCAATGTCGATATTTTTTCTAAGACAAATATGGAGAATTCTACAATCAAAATATTTTCTATCCAGATTTTTATGTGTAGCAATAATATATTCCTTTTCTAGATAATTACTAATAGCTATACTTACCAATACATAAAATGATTTGGGTTTCAGTGTATTGAAATTGTATGGAATTTCTTGGTCTCCTTTTACCTGTAATGTTGATTCATAAATATATGAGTCCTTCCTATTTCCATAATTCATATATTTATGTGATAAAAGATAATATCTGTAGTGTTTTTTAAATTTTTCTTTTTGACTCGTCAATGAATCCACTGCCACCGCATAGTAATTTTGTTTCATGTAATGAATTAATTGGTCTTTTTCTTTTTTATGTGAATCAAATTTAATTGAGTTTTTATTTTGAATCGTAGAACGTTGGTTGATTCTATTTCGCCATTTTTGAGGTACTAATCGAGACCATTTTGTCTGAGATAAATTGTATTGATAATGGCCTTTTAACCAGTTTTTCCATTCATTTTTTCCAGACTTATAAATTTTCTTTTGCTTTGATTTGGAATCAAATATTCCTCGTGTCATACAATAATCCTTGATTTTATCCTTAATAAAAGGATGGGTCCTGGGATATTGAAGTACAGATCTCAAGTGATACTTGTTAAGTAATTGGGTTTGTGATAATTTGTAAAATACATATGCTTGGGACAAGGAGGATAAATCATAATTATAATAAAAAATATTTGAATAATAATAATAAATATTTGAATTATTATTACTGATATTAGTATTATAAAACGATTTTTTTATAGTCGAAATAAAGTTCATTGTATTTTGATCTGTTTCATCAATTCCTTCTCGATTTGTTTCATCGTTGTAAATCGATTTTGTGATAATTTTTTTTGTTGATTCAAAGAAAAATTGTGCATTGATCCTAAAAATAGTAATCATACGTAGAAAGATATCTATGTATATTTTTTCAATGAATGATTTCATAAAAAAATTTAATTTACGTATAAATCGAATCTTTTTTCTTTTAAATATCTGCAAAATATGTTTCTGTGATTCCGATTTTTTATCATCACAAGTTAGAACTATTTTTTTCTTGTCTTTTGTGATTCGTTCTAGTTCTATTTGATTCCTGATTGTGACTGTCCTATCAGCAAGATCCTTTATTTTTTTTTCTATGAGTGAGTAATTTGCCCAATTCATGGATCGAATTCGAATGGTTGATTCGTGAATAATCTTATTATTTATTTTAGAATCTCTTACATTTTCATTCGGTTTATATACTTTTACCTTCCTCAATTCAAATAAGAAAATGGGGTTTACTTTTTCAAGTTCCTTCATTTTTTGTTTTATAACTAGAACTATTTTGATAACCCATCTTTTTTTTTCTTTAAAAACTTTTAGAACGAAAAAAAAATTCTTTTTTACTTTTCTAATTATTTTTCTAATTCTTTTTTGGAGTTCTTTATAAATGGGTTCAAAAAAAGAAGGTCGTTTTCGGGGAGAACCAAAAGGAACTTCTGCTTCCATTCCCCAAATTGTTAAAAAACAAAAATTTTCTTTTTTTCCTTTTTTTTTCATTGGATCTCTATGATGAGATCGTATTTTAGATCTTCGCCAAGGTTTAAGAAAGAAAGGAAATAGAATCTTTATCTGAATACCGTCTGTTAACCAATCTTTTGGAAATTCTGTTTCCGATAATTGAACACCGTTATAGGTGCATTTAACATGCATTTCTCTATTCCATTCCTTCAAATCCTCATACCACTCGGGGAATTGGAATAATAACATACGGCCAATATTTTTAGCTATTATCAATGAAGGCAATACAATGTATTTTCTAAGAAAGGATTGGGTTACTAACATCGAACCTCTTATTGCTTGAGCAAATATAATGTTATCCCAAGTTTCTGATATTGCTATCCGTTCATTTTCCTCTTTTTTCTCCTCGTTTTTTTTTTTCTTTTCTTTTGTCTCTTCCTCCTCAAAATTGGAAATTTTCAATTCCGGTTCTCTCTCGACCGAATTCCTAAAAATGAGATTCATCATTTCAGAGATATCAAAAGAAGAAAAAAAAAATGTTTTGTCTATTCGATCCAAAAAAAGTGGGGAATGCACATTTGCTTGAAACATTTCACAAGTAACTGTTTTACGTCTTTGAGTACGCATGGATCCTTTTATTATATCCCTACGAAAATCCGATTGTTGCGAGTAGCGTATCAAAGCCACTTCTTCTGCTTGATCACTATTACTAGTATTATTCGTATTAGTAATAGAATTGGTATTATTCTCATTATCAGTATAAATTACCACACGTTTGGCTTTTCTTGAACGAATTTCATGATCTTCCGTCGATTTTTCCTCATTTTCTTCCTCCTCTTCTTCCAGAACATTGGTCAATTTATATGACCATCGAGGAACCTTTTTACTGATTTCTTCTATTCCAATAGATTCATTTCTAGTTGTTGTTTGATCATTTGGATCAATTGTAATTATATCGAATACAAATTTCAAAGATTTTGCTTGACTTTCTGAATCAATTTTTCTTTGTTCTGCCAATAAAGAGCAGTTTTTCAAAGAAAAATTGGGTATGAATTCAAAAGAAAATGAAGTTAAGGAATTACCAATATAATTAAAAAATGATTTACCACCATCAAGCGAATTCTTTTGATGTTCAAATTCTCGGAAATTATTAGGAAGTAGCCCATGGATCTTATTTATCCAAAGACTTTTTATGGAATCTTCCATATAAGGGATTAAATCATTCATGATTGTACGTAAATCAAATTTTTTTATTGCCCCACGGCATGGTCCGCTCAATAAAGGATCATATGTTTTGGTCAAGCATTCTTGTTCATTCTCATGATTGCAAAATCTAGTCCTTTTTTCGAGCATATCTAGAGCAAGAAATCCCTTTTCTTTTTTTTCTTTTTCTAGAGCTTTTATTCGACTTATTAATTCATTGCTCAAGTTGTATTTTTTTTGTTCATTGGTATAAACCCAATAATTATACAGGTCTCCATGGGATAATTTTTTTGTCGTGTACAAAGACATTTTTCGTTCTATCATTTCCGAAAAAGTCGATAAACTAGGTGGATATGTAAAAGATATTTTTTTTTTCCCATTACTTGGACATGTATAAAAAAAATATTGTGACATTTCATTTCGTACAGCATTTTCAAACCGATCATTTTTTATATATCGCAATGGACAATTCCATCGTTTATAATCGAAAAGAAAAGTCACAAGAGGTTTTTCAAACCAGAAATAAGTCTTTTCATTTTTCTCTTCTTTAAGTCTTCCCAATTCCCAATTATCTTGATACCTATCAAGATAAGAATCTTCGTAAACTGGGCTATCTTTATAGCATGTCTCTTTAAAGTGAAAGTGGAATTCCCCCTTTGTTTTTTCCTTTCCATTCACTCGGATCTCTTCCGTTTCATCTATTTTTTCCGGATCTTCCTGTTCTTCCGAACAAAGGGAAGGGTCTTCTTCGGCGGATCCCTCTTGTTCCTGTTTAGTCTCCTTCGTTTCGGAAGTTGTTTCTACATCGCTTTCTTCCTCACTTTCTCCCCTTTCTTCCATTTCTGAGGTTTCTTTCAGTTTCTTAGTGACAATAGGCGACGGCATTCTTCCTAAATAGTAGACACAGGTGATAAATAAGAGAATACTAAAGATTCGAGCCATAGAATTTCTCAATTCTGACACAAGGTACTTATTAGATCGAATAGAATGATTTTGCCGTATCCAGAATAATACCAATCCAACCCATTTCATGAATAAAATGTGACCAATTAACCAACCAACAAAACTACTTGTTACAAATAACATCTTGTTGTTGCATCGAAACATATAAATGTTGACTAATCTGGCTAACGTTGAACTTGGTAAAATGAAATGGTTGAATAATTGAAAAATTAGATTATTCAGGAATACACATTGAATGCTGAGATTACGCATTGAATTTCTGGTAGTAGATCCATAATAAAAAAAGTTTTTGTGATTGTTCCAGAAGAAATGAAAGAAAAGATACGGTAGAACTAGGACAGTTATTGTATGAGGTCTACCCAATGCTAGATGCAGAGGCGCATAATAGATCGATATGAACATCATGAGCTGTCCCGTAATAAAACCAGTTGTTGCTGATACCTCCTTCTCGGTTCCTTCTTCCATAACCCGAGCTCGGAGAAGGAAGAGAGAAGAGGGCCCTATGGAGAATGTGGTCAGAAATCCATAATAGAGTCCGACCACAACGACCGAATTTATTATCTTCATGC